ATCGAAGTGATCTAAGTCGGAGCCTGTTCCGGTCCGGTTGGGGAACTATTCCATGCAAATATGGCTGCCCGGAGAATCCGTAGCTGCTAAAAAGCCATAACGGATTGATGTGGCGTAGCGGCGACTGGAATCGATCTGAATGAAGCTTCAAGCGTAGTTCTGGGGCTTTTCCTATACCCCGCATGGGATTGGTGGGGAAGGTCATAGTGAAGGCAGCAAGCTGGAAAGTAGCCGCCCGTATATATTATATAGAGATGGGCGGTTTACAATACCAGCCAATGGCGACTAAATGTTTTTGCCTGCGAAGACTAAGTATTGATTAAGCAACCAAGCTCAGACTTTTTAGAGTAACGATTAGGGGTTGACTAAGTGCTATTTTGAGGTTCCGTAGGTCGTGCGACGGGCAGCGGCTAATGCTCGGCTTGGTGCTGAGCTCTGCCCGGGGCCGATCGAATCCTATTTCTATCTTCATGTTCTGAGTGCTGCACCTCTGCATCAAATTAACTCGATAGGAACAAAGCTCAGTGGAAGGCCCGATCGTGGCAACTTGTCCTCGGCAATACATACCCGTTGCCATAGATTCTGATTACATAGAAGTGTTTGGGCGGATCAATTCCAACTCTCAAAAAAAAAGAACCAAAAATCCTGCTATAGCTATAATAGGCCTAAAAGCTTCCTTTCTTAGTTCGATTCCCTTTATAGACTACCGGGCAAAGCCCAATACGGGCTAAAGGAAAGGCCGTGCCCTATTTTCCAACTCTTAGTCTTAGAAAGAAGAATAAATTTCCGGCAAAGGCAAAGAAAGTTCAAGGTAGAGTTCGGGTAGGCTATCTCCCGGGGACGGGTTCAGCCAGTCCGAGCTTGTTGTCGGAATGCACCGTGGATCACAGCAGCAATGGACCAAGATTTGACTAAAGAGAAGAAAAGGCAAGGAAAAAGATGGGGAGCTCAGGAAGCCAAACGCCCTCTTTCTTTATTAGATTAGTAAGTAAGCTCTCTTTCTTCAGCAACAGTGGACATTCTTTTCTCCCTCACCGCACCTTACCCTGATATTGATATCGTGCTTTGTTATAGAGATATGGGATTGAACCTTCAACTAAGCACAACGAAAAAGATCATTCTTGGAGCAAGCTTAATCCTTAGAGCAACTAAAGAGATACAAAGGGAAAGAGAGCTTGCTTCTTCTAAGCTATTAGATTGGCATTCCTCATTACTTATTAAATTCGCTATTTGCATACCTAGACGATTGATCAATGAAGCTATCGCGACTGGCCAGATTCGTTGATAGTAGGCTTTGTACCGCTTTGCGCCGTTCACCGCTACACAAGACATGAGGTTTAGGCTGACGCCCCTTTTTCATTCCCCACTTCAATGCGCCAATCAATGCGCTACGCTGGCTGTCAGAAAGAGTCCAATCCCGAGGAGAGTTCATGCGTGAAGTTTCTTTGTTGAATGAAGGTGAGTTCAAGGGCTTAAAAGATCGGGAAATGCACGCACTTCTTTGGTTGTCGTTAAGGTCTCTTCCCCCGGAGTTTAAGATGTCCCTTTCCGCTTCTCTTTCAGCTACTTCCCTCATTGGGATTGGTCAAGCTCCTTCACTTATTGCTCGATCCGGAACCTATTTTGATAGCACCTTTTCTTCCTATTAGTAGGTCTTATTGCCCTCTTCTGGTAGTCTAGTTGTAGTTTTGTTTTGAGCGGGTGAACCCATGTTCTATCTGGTAGTCACTTAAGCGGCAGAGTCTGTAAACTCAAATGGTCTGAGAGTTGCCTTTGGCTTCTGAACCTCTGAAACTGGACTGGAGCAAGCTACCAAGCTCCTCTTCCCCGAATCACGACTAAATGGCGGCGTAATTGAAGTTCAATCTTTTCGATATTTCTTCTCCTCAGCTGATGGTCGATTGGCCTGACACTTCCCCGGGGTGGGTGACTGCCCTTATCGTGATTTCCTCCTTCTTTCGGGTAAAGGTTAGAGTGATGAAGGGAAGGCTCGAGGTCGAGGTGGAGCACCCGCCATTCCCTCTTTTAGTGTTAGCAAGTCTTCTGTGGAGGTAGGAAGCCAGGGCAATAACGATGAAGGAATGAATTCAGGCTGCTACTATATCTGCGATCATATCGCTAGGACTTTCACCAGGTGTATGGGAAATACACCTGCAGGTTGCTGTGGGAGTGTCCTCGTCTTCTAGATCGGCATATTAGCGCATTCCCGAGTGTTGAGGAGTCAAGGCAAAAGGTATCAATCAACAGAAGGAACAAAGTAAAGGCGAATTCTTTGACTCTACACCCTCCAAACGAAACCAAACCGGCAAAGCAGCTACTTCACTGTCTAACCTCGGAAACAGGTAATCGACCCGCGCCAACACCGCCTGTCGGCATTTGGCTTCAACTACTGAAGTTTCCGGGAACACGAAGCCAATCTCGATATCCTAACTCATGGTACACTTTCACTACACACTTGATAAATCTAAAGTGACTTCACAAGCTTCTTAACCACCGTTTCCCGGCTTCGCGAGCCCATTTCGGACTACACATGGCTCAGCACTATGGGCGGTGGGTTTTCGATCCGATTTCAGACTTGGCCTTCTTATTCTCCTCTATTCTTCCTCAACAAAGAGGACTTCCTTTGAAATAAAGTCAAAGTAAAGTAGAGAGAAGGTCTTGGGATTTGATTTGATAAAGTAAAGGAAGAGATCTATTTCTAGTTCTCTCTTTGCTTCGTAGCCGCTACTTTGAAAGAAAAGAGTAGGATTTGAAAACAACCGAAGGGGGACTTCAAACTCCATCTTTGCGCGGGATAAGTCGGAAAACTGGACCTTTGAAAGTGGTTCCTTCTGATTCTTTTCCGGCTCTTGTTGTGAGTATCTTCTTCCAGCCACATGTACCTTTTTTCTCTGAGGGTGAAGGAAAACTTGGAAAGACGGGAAAAAGACCCGTTTTAGAACCCATGTGGAATCTCGCCATATGTACACTGAGTCGACCTTCTTCGCCCGGAAGTCGCTTTCTGGTCACGACAATGGATGTCCAAGCGGAATTCCACTACTGTGTTGGCTCCCTTGTATTCCACCCTAAGTTTATAGGCCAGTCTTTTTCCACGATTGCGATGGTATTAGCTCTTGGGGCTGGTTCGAGAATGAGAATCTCAGATGTGGATTGGCATTTGATATACAATGTTGGCTCACTACCGCATCGCCTGACCTTCTTGATCGCCTCGCCTCGTGCACTTATTGACTACGGCTTCGGGGTGAGGTTGCTTTTCGAAAGCTAAAGCGTCTAAGCTGGCCCGTCTCCTCTAGACGTAGGAGCTTCCTATGGCTTCTTCTGAGCTACTGCTGTCCTGCTTGTTTGCCCGTTGCCATATGCATTGGATGGAAGAATCCTTTACAACGAAGACCGAAGAGCAGCTATATCATACTGTGGGAGTGGTATCGCTTTTTACTTTACCTCGAAAGAAGAAACAAGTAGTGCATTGGATGTGACATGACAAGGGGCTTCCTTTAATGCTTTAGGCATACTAAGGTAAAGTGGTTCGACAGACGGTAGGGTACGACTGAAGCAATCCGATGGCTATTGTACATGTACGTGGGGTTGCAAGAGAGCATAGGAGCAAAGGAAGGCGGCATGTCAAAGGCTTCAAGAAAGAGAGCAAGAAAACGAAGTACTTGAGGGATTCGTGCATCAGAGTGGGAAAGTTCCCCCTATTTAGACGATTCTAGGAAGAAATGTTCCTTGCAATGGCACGAAGAGAGACATCATGATCAATTGACATCGGGGAAGAAAGAGGAGTGAAAGTGCTAGACCATATGGGATAAGAAGCTAACCAAGAGAAGAGTGGAACGAGCTTTCTATAAGAAGTCACTTGTGTATCTTGATTCTTTCTCCACCTGCTTTTTGTTACTACTGCCTATTATGCATCGTTGAGCCCGTGGCATACTGATAGATCTCCTATTCGTTCCAAGCCAAGAGAAAACTCGTGGCTGTCAGCATCACGAACATAAGGAACTGGGTCTCGCTATGGATACGAATCTCCATCCGGTGGCTCTGGATCTACCTCTTTCCGCCGGTTCTTATTTGGTTGGATAAGCTGCAGGATCAACGGCTGGATCGGCTGGAACTACACAGGGCTATGGAACTGAAATGGAAGCTAGAGAATGCTGGATCAACCGGCGAGACTTCCTGTGCCGAGAGCACCAATAGATAGCCATGAGAACAGGTCTAGTTAATGCCCACCGGCGGTGAGCCAGGAGTAGGAATAGACAGGAGGGGGCTTGCCCATCAGCCTACTTTGACAAGAGGTGGCAGGAGCACAACGACCTAGCCCAACCTACTTAAACAGCCAAACACCTTTCACTTACGACATTCATTTTCATGAATGAGGTGCGCGCGCTTTAATAAGAGTATAGGATACTGACTTAGTAGGTGACTAGGACGGCATATAGAAAAAAAGGAGTTTAGGCGTAACACAATAAGCTAAAGCTTACCTTTTAGAGAAAGGATGTTAATGAATGGCTGAATGCTAATATGTGTAGGTTCTGCTTATACTTCTAGATATACGCTACTTGAAGCTAGTTATGCTATAATGGAAATCTGCTAGCATAGATGCTGTAATATAGCTGGCAAATTCCATATCAGGTAATTGGACTCCCACAGGTATAGGGAACTACTCGTACTATGGGGAAGGGGGAAAGGAGAGGTTTGACCTCAATGGTCAAATCTTGCTACACTGCTTCAGGCTTGCTTCGGGTTTGGTTTAGCCCTTGATTGGCAGAGTGAGCGGGGACTTTGCCTTCTTCGTAAGGGTCTGAGACGGATCCGGGCTAGCCAGGGTGACCTCTAAATAATTAATTGGAGGCTGTTCAAGAGGTTCGACATCTATGGGCGCTCAAAACAGACAATGTTGCCAGAAAACATACTCTCTTTAGAACATAGTTTGGTAAGATAGTATGGTGCACTGCTATGATAGAAAGTGGGATGGGACAGATGACCCCACGGGGGACTTTTTTTCCCTAGAATCTGATTAGGAAAGAAGGCTTGGATGACAGATCATTTCAGTATTCCCAGCAAGGAAAATCAAGATAGATATTAGTTATATCCCATACCGTTATAATATAACTTCCATTTCATTTGGCTATATCCTAGACTGACTACCTTCTGACTTTCCTTCGTCTACTTTTTCTTCAAGGACTGCTTTGTATTAGCAGTTTACAAGTCCAGCTACTTCAGCCACATCGTAGCAGCCTCTCTATACAAGTCACAAGCCATTCTCCGTCCCCTCCGACTGCCGTAAACCTTGCTTGCATTCATTCTCTAAGGATTAACAAGGTTAGTAATAGGCTATAGGCTCGACTGCAAGGAGAGAAGGAAGCAGCTTGACTTTCACGACTATCAGGGCACCTACTGAACTAGATGCAACTCAAAAGAAAGCTCCAACTCTATCTAGTGAAGGTTTAGGCTTTCTTTGCCTCGGACAAGCTTTTTTCTTTCCTTGCGTCTCTGACTTCTGCTTCTGCTAGGTGAAGAAGCTATGAGACTATTTAAAGGCTTATTCGAGCCAGTCTACAGTCTAGTAGGCATCGCTTTCTATCGGAACCGTTAGCCTCGCCCCATTAAAAAAAAAGCTATCAATCTGATTCCCGAAGTCAAAGTAACCCACCTGGCAAGAGTGAAACTCTCTCCTTGACGTATTGATGGTTCCATCCTCTCTTAGTCTTTGCTCTGCCTCGTACTACCTTCGCTCCTAACTACCTAACGCCGAGCTAAGTGCCCTCCTTTCCATCTCCGTCTTAGTAGAGCTTCCACCTCCTTTCAGTTGAAAAGCCAGTTCTTCCGAGCGGGAAGTCTTATGAATCTTAATTGTCACTTCTTTATGACTTATTGTATGAACAAAGCAAAGTGGAAAAAGCCTTTTTTTGAACTAGCCAAGGAAGGAAAGCGGGAAAGGTCCGATACAAAGGAAAGGGTTGCGAGGCTTAACGATTTAGAATATAGCTGTTGAGGTGGCACTTGTTCCCCCGGGGCGGGGGTATATGCCCGTAGCTTTCTTCTGTCACTTCTTTCAGACCAATGAAGTTGGAAAGTTATAGAGTAAGGGACCCTTGTTTACAAAGCTGTCACTCCAAGAACTCGAAGTCAAGCATCTTCGGGAATATCCAGATTAGTCTTCAACTAGAGGGAATCTCCTTTGCAGAGTTTTCTTCTCCAGCTGATGTAGCGGTAAAAGATTCTATTCTTTCTGCGGTCTAGTTACGTCTTTCCTCTCCCTATCTAAAGAGCTCTATTAACATAGACCCTCTCCTGACTCTCTATCATTTTAAGAACGCAGCAAATCCTTTACAGCTCGCTCTGTCAGTCCACAAGGAATCTTGCTAGCGTAAAAGTCTGATTCTACTCGCTTTCTCTTTTTCTACCGGAATTGCTGCTTGAAAGAATTACCTTTGCTCTTTATTACGGGGAAGAAGACAGAAGACAACAAAGGATAATCGGTTAGGTATTTTCATTCTTATTTCTTTTTATTCGGTTCGAGGGCTAACAGATAAGGAAAAAGATTTAGTGCTCAAGTCGTCCAGTCCCGAGTGGGGAAGATTGCTTCTATCCGTCAACCATAGTGGAGTTCGCCCAAACCTCCCTCGCCGAATGAGGGGAATATACGACCCCATGTGCCTTATTAGGGACCCGTTCTACGAGTACCGATCGGCCAATCCCAGGTACAGTCCAATATGGAGAGTAACATTTCACCTGTCTTCTTTTCCACCTACACCATTCCCTATGCCCGTAGACTCTCTCTCTTCTCGGCTCGTCCTCTGACTAGTCTTCACCTTCCCTGTAGGCTTGGAACCACATTCACATAGAGAGAGAATTTTGACATAAAGAATTACTAAACAGAATGCAAAGATTCAAAAGGTAGGACCAATGACTAGGGGAAAGAAAAGGAATGGGGCAGATCTTAAGTAAGTTAAGAAATGATGTGCTTATCATGGAATGCAAGCTCCTAGAGAATAGGCTGTTTTGGCTGTGGGATGGTCTTTGATCTAAAGCATGGTAATAGAAAGCTCGTAGGTTCCAGTCCTACTTTCTTTGCATTATCTATCATAGTTGATATTGTTGTCTAGGAACTAGGAAAAGAATATCTGTCCCTGCGCCACCTGGCTCTTGGATTGATAGCTAGACTGGATGAGGAGAACTTGAAGTTCCCCGGTCTAATTTTATTGATTGGAATAAGAGACTGCCCCTACCCGTTGCTGGGTAAACAAGGTAAACTGGTTATGGGTCACCTAGATAAGCCATTTTTTTGAACCGAGCAAAGAAGGTGAAAGGGGCTTAAACCGAGTCTGAATGTCAGCCTCTTCCTTTTTCCCTCACATTCTAGCATTATAGAAAACTATCCTTGATAGCGGCTGGGTAGGCTGACTCTCATTCTTTCAACCTTAGGGGGACTCTTGGATCGGATCAATCCACTTTCAGAGGCGGGACTATTTAAGAATAGGCGATCAAGTACCATTCCACGAAGCGAACACCCACGTTGTAGCACTTCGTAACCCGCCTTCACCGCGTATCCTTAAGAAGAGCAGTCGTCTAGTCTAACCTCCAAAGCGACAAAACAGTTTCACCTCCGAAGCGAACCGCAGCTGAAGATCTTGGGGATCAACTGGTCGACCTAGGATCTCCGCGGATTGACTTTCTATATACATTTCTCGCTCTTCCCTAGGTTATGCAGTTATCTTCCCTGACCTGACAGTAGTCAAGGGAAAATCACTTGAGCTTTTTCGCCTTTCCAGAGCGCACTAACACGAAAACCTACCCTTTCCTTAGGCCAGGTCTATTGATGATGACGCGACTCCAGATTCTCTTTTTGACCCCAGGAGAGGTCCGCCTCAATAATCTAAAACGTCCGTTCGAAACCTTGGATATCCCCTATTAGGGACCCTGTGAAAGATGCCCTAACCACCGCGAAAATGAGACCTTTTCTAAAGGCTAAAGCCGGTTGGATTAAAAGCTAGACCTCTCCCCTTACAGAACCTGCAACCGTGTCTTTTTAGGCCTTATTTGTCGAAGCAATCACCCTTTTTTTCCGGCTTAGCTGGAACTTTATAACTGCATTCACAGCGGGAACCTCCCTCATGGCCTTAAGCAGCCGCACGCTGGTAGAAGGCAGAAGCAATGGTGCCGAAGAAGGGTCTTGGAAGGGGGAGTCTTCTCCTGATGACCCATTTTGCACTTTCAAGTGAGCGCCTGATCGTCTGTAGGATTGGCCTCGCGAGTAGGGACTTTTTTTATTGTATAGATCTTTCAGACTGGTTCAATAGGGTCCCATACCTTCGAATAAGGCGGAGGAACGGCGAATTCTGGAAGATAGTAGGCCCTTTCTGAAGAAGAATCAATTAGGTCATCATCCTGCGCACGTCTCGAAAAGACTTTGGCGCGTTCCCTGATCGAGCAGACACGAAAGGGATTCATCCAGGACTCGAAAGAGATGGGGGACGTCGAGCTAGTGGCATAGATTTAGTATGAATCTTCTAGGACGAGGTCAAATGGCACGAGTGAGCGCACGAACCCTAGCGGATTTGATTGAAAGTGAAGAGGCCTCTATACGCAAACTACACATGCTCATGAAGTCCGAGAGGCTGTTCTACAATCAAAGAGCTAAGGTGAAATGGGGGGACACAAATTCCAAATTATTCCATGCGAGTATCAAGATGAGGAAGAATGCGGCTGGTATCGGTTCTATTGCATTGGAGGATGGCTCTATACGCACGGACAGGCAAGGTATCTCTGACTCCTTGGTTCATTTTTTTGAAAATCTGTTAGGGTTTGCAACAATATAAACTTGGAAGTAATTAACCTTGGTCCTACTGTTACTGGTGATGACTGTATTCGATTGATGAGAGAAGTGACCTCATGTGAAATTAAAAACACTTTCTTCTCTATGGGTAATGAGAAGTCCCCCGGATTTAATGCAAAATTTTAGAAAGATGCAGGGGACATTGTTGGAAGTGATATTGTCAAGGGGTTTTCTCAACGGGTTTCATGTTGAGAGAGTTGAACACCACGGCAATCACCCTGATACCAAAGATTCAATGCCCTAAAGCTCCAGGTGATTTTAGACCCATCTCATGCCCTCTACAAGTGTATTTCCAGTATCATCACAGGTAGGATGCAAGAGATTATGACTGGGGAAGGAACAGGGTGCTTTCATCAAAGGAAGAAATATTGTACACAACGTTCTCTTGGCCCAGGAGATCTTACATCACTATGGAAGATCTCGGATTTCACCCAGGTGTGTTTGACCTTTTCAAGGCGTATGACTCGGTTAGCTGGGGTTTCCTTAATCAACTACTGCTCTCTTTTGGATTATGAGCTGCGGTTAGATATTCTATTCGGGGAAATTTGGATGAAAAGAAAGGCAAGGAGATCCTATGTCTCCTTATTTGTTTACCCTAGTGATGGAATATCTATCTCGTATGCTGGCTATGAACAGTGAGTTTTGGTATCACCCGAGGTGCAAGGAGTTGAACTTAACACACCTTACCTATGCGAACGACCTTCTCATTTTCTGTATGTATAAGGGTAATGCTAAGTCGGCCTTACTGATTAAGGAGTGCCTAGAAGAATTCTCGGTACAGTCAGGACTCCACATTAACCTCGCAAAAAAGCCAAGCGGGTTGAACACACAGGATAGAAGTGAGCTCCTTTCATTATTGAATGTCCAGGAAGGTAAACTACCATTCAAATATCTTGTCGTACCTTTGTCCGGAAGGGTGCGGACTATCTCCCACTTATTGAATTGCTTACAAAGAGATTCAAGTCATGGGCGAGTAGACTTCTCTCTTACGCTGGAAAGCCGAGCAACCCATCGGGTGTTAGTTTTTCCATGCCTATGAGTAGTAAAGTTACGTTACGGCTTATGGTCTACTTCCGAAAGAGGGTATACCTTTCCTAGCTAAGATTAATGCTGATCACCTCCTCTAACGGGAAGGGAAGGCTATCGCATCGGTATCCCACTGGATCATAAGCTGAACGACCCACTCGAGGTAAGACTGTCTTTCGCTTTTGGTAGGGAATTGCCACAGGTCAGGACCTCCAAACTTCCTTGCAAACAAAAGGAGTTGAGGAAGATTTAGTTCTCACAATTGACTTCCAAAAGCAATGAGCTTCAAGGGTTGGTAGATCCCAGCTCTCCCTCTCTAGGGAAGTAACCTATTACCGCTGGCCAAAACAAGGAATTGTTGCCCCTGGTTAGAAAGCCCAGTTGATAGACCTCCTATCAGGTTTTTGTCGAAATCTCTATGAGCTGAATGATGTCACTCGAGTGTTGAGCTTTCAAAGGCTTTTAACATCCAAGGCTTTCCATTCTGCAATGCGTATGGAACCCTCCTTTCTTCTTCGATGAGCAAACTCTAGGGCTTTTCCACGCATTTCCAAAGAAGTATGCAAAGAGGTGGTTAACGGTCCCGGAGTGATGGTTAGGCCAAGAGAACCCTTCAGATACCGTAAGATGCTACAACCAGGTGTTCTGTCCAGTAGTGAGAATGCGAGAAGAAAGAACTTCCAAGAATTCGGTTGAAAGAAAGGAGAGGAAATTAGTTGTAAGCCGCTTGGGAGGACCCGGAAGGGGGCTGAAGTTAGGATCCTAGCTTAACAGAAAGAGAGTTCACTCGGGAAAGCAGGCTAAGGAGCTGATCTTAAAGAAAGCTGACATTACAATGTTACTGGAGCCTAAGCTGCTTGGAGATCTGTTGTCTGCGGGTAACAACCCATCTTCATGCTATTACCTACTCAAACACGAAGAATTGAAAGAAGGACGTAACCAATGCTAGTAGAATCAGCTCTTACTGTTCTCCTAGCCTGTGTAAAAGTAAGTGCTCTATTCCCACCCGCCTTACTTCGTAGTTGTTGCAGCTCTTATTTCCTAGTTAGGACTATACGCTTACTTTGCTTTGCCTCGGATGCATATAAAAAGAAAGGGTACCCTCTATTCCTAAAGGAGTGATCCCTTTGACAAGCGCAAGTGACGGCTAGCATTAGAGCCTGTAGCTAAGAAGCTGACGCTCTATTCCGGAGATGAGCTGCTTTCCTACTTTTATCTAGTCTGACTCGCTAAACTCTCTTCTGGGATTTGGCAAGGAAAAAAGACTCCATGTGGGTACATCAAAGGTATATAAAAGGTTCTAATGTGTGGGATGTGAATCTGAAGAATTCTTTCTCCTGGAGTTGCAAAGCGATATTTAAGATCCATGCCACACTAAGAAAGCAATCACCCGACTACCCAATCTGGTATTGATACTGAATTCCGCCCATGAAGCACAACTGGTTTGGAAAGCATAGGTCAACTTATGAACATTGATGTGTCATTGGTCTTTCGTTGGATAAACTAACCTAAGCTAAATACTTCACAGCCCTAAGCTAAATAATAAAGTGAAAGAGACCCGCATGCCCACTTCTCCTTCCCCGCCCCATTTCTGGGATGGGCCTCGCTATCGCCTTTGGCTCGAGCTACTTTGAGATAGCTTGCTGCCCAAGTCTACCTCCCGGTTAAGATACCAATCGGGAGAAAGATGCATATATACTCGGTCAAAAGAGGTACGAAGTCGCTATAGCGGGAAGGATGCTATTAGGAAAAGTCTGATTCTGTAATTGTAATTACACCATCTTTGGTAAGATGAATTACACCACCATGATAACATGGCATGTTACCTCCCGGTTTAATAATAGATATAATATTTCCATCAATATGGAGACTATCAAAAAGTAAAAAAAGTGTTGATTCAAAATTATATTCTTCATCTTCATCCGAAATGGTAACTATAATTTCATTAAGATATCTAGCATAAGTATAAGAAAAGGATGGAAATAGCAGATGAAAATGATTATCCAATCCTATTAAAGAGAAATTGAGCAATGCATCAGTTATCAATGAAGCGACAGGAATAGAATCTTCCATTAGATAGGAATAATCCTCTCCCTCATGAATAATAGGTATATATAGAAACGACTTTAATAACTTCATTATCTCATCATTATCAACTACTGCTTCAAGCTGAGTCAAAAGACTCTCTTTATTGACTCTTTCAATAGATAATCTCATATCTAACTTATAAACACTTGAGATAGGCCCTTCTATCGAACGAATATGTTCATAATAAACTGCTGGACTACTTTTTAAGCCAAAGGATAACGAATTAAGAAGATTCAAATTGTTCATTCTTTTATTTAACATTAAGCCAAGCGCCATAAGAACAAGTTTATCTTCCTGCAGAATTGGAAAGATACCAGCATGTGAATCATCGTCCAGGGTAATAATTTTAAAAGAGCTTATATCATGATGATGAGAAAAGTCTATTAGAGACTCTTCTTTTTTTTGAAAAAGAAGTTGAAATGCGGATAGATTATATTTACCACTCCTTATTTTATTTTGAATATCCCTCATATTTGATACTGTCAACTCATCAAAGCTATTAGATAGAGTATGATAAACATGATCAATATATGATAAAAGCAGATTTAAC